GAATTTCTATTCTGTTTACTGAATCACATGAAATTTTATCCAACTCCATATTTGGAATGAAATGTATGAACTACGTTTGAACGGAGGAATAAAGAGAATTTTCTACTTAAATTGGAAGTTGCAACAGATCAAAATGGAAAGGAATTGATAAAACAGTCCTAGAAACAGAATTCTGTCACTTAGACTTATTAAAGTTAAAGTCATAAGGTTTTGTATATAATAGCAAAACAAAAAGGATTTCAATTATACCATTATTATGATATTACATATTCGAATTTGAGAAAAATAAAAGGATTCGGTATTTGGGAGATAAATACAAAGACAGAAAAATCAGAAACAACATAGGATCCATTTTTTTAGCACTTAACCGTCTTTATGTTAGAGATTTCGTTATTCAAAAAAAAAAACGATTCGCAGAGAAGAGAAATATTTCTACTTTACTCTACTGATTTTTGAATAGAATATGATTTGAAGTGTATAAGAAGGGTTGCACTTATTAAACACGTATGCGGATAGCTATAATATCCGACTTCTCTTTTATTGCTGCTTCTATTCGGGACAGTCCGGGTCGTGTTCTATCAAAAGAGAATTTCTATTTAATGCAAAATTGAAGTGAAGTAGGATAATTTTATGATAATTACCTATAGACAATATATCTAAATAATAGATATCTGTGTAACAATTTATGTTCTGGGGTTTACATATACTGATATGTTTTGTTATAATTGAAATTGAGAAGGATTTTTTGATTGAAAAAATAAATACTGATTAGTTCTGTCTCAATTTGTATTTTCTTATGTCATTAGGAAAACACAATTTGCGATTCAAATCCCAGAATCGTCATTAATTCGAACTAAGCAGTCAATAGTTAATGGTTCAAGTTTGTCGGCTGAAAATCCACATTTGATTTCTCAATAGAAAAGCCAGAGAATTTTTTTAGCATTGTGGATTTTCCAATACTATCCAATCAATCGAAGGGATGGATAAAATCCAAAAAGGGTGTTTCTTTTAGGAAAAGGATTAAGGAAAACAGGAGTCAAAATCCAAGTACAATAAAACTTCAGCAATCTGGGAAAATTTTCATCTATTTTGTATTATTTTGGCGGCATGGCCGAGTGGTAAGGCGGGGGACTGCAAATCCTTTTTCCCCAGTTCAAATCCGGGTGTCGCCTGATCAACAAAAAAACTCGAAATCTCTTCTTCTCTTCGGTTCCGCTTATAGAACTCGCAGAATTCTTCCCCGTTAGAAGCAGAGGAAACAGACTGTTAATGCTTTGTTGATTCTAAGCATGTGGTCTGAGGGTTTTCTAAACAAAAAGAGTGTGAATGCTCGTTCGCATCTAGGATTCAAGGAAATATTCGAATCTACTGGTAGAGGGTCTATCAAGACTTCACGATTCCCTTCTATTACTAAGGGAGTGTCTAATGACTGGATCTTGAATCAGATTGTAGAGCCTGAATAGGAAATCTGATTCAATTAAGAGTTTTGGAAGGAGGTGCAATATACGACGGACTCGCGAGAATCTCCGAGTGCTCAGGTATCCAACCAATATTAGATTGGATTGATAATTGACTTTTATAGAAAAAGGGGCAAACAGAAAGAATTTCTTTGCGGCAACCCCTAGACAAGCCCCCTCTTTCAGAGCGATAATGGGGAAGGGGGGTACCGGATCAAATGGGGAAATAGAGGTCTGTAATAGATAGAGATTTCTGGTTTTTCGCGATTTCTCCCTTGTCTGTTTTTACTTACTAAGGTCAACAAAACAAAAAAAGAATAGGCCTTATTATTCTTATTCCTACATGTTCCCATTCCCTTCGGATCTTACTACGTATTTTGCTTGTGTTTAATCTTTCCCGATTCGAAATCATAATCGATTTATTGGATTGGTTTCTCGATAGTGTTCGGTCAGAATCCCTTTTTGACTCTGCGCCATGGATTCCACTATTATTAGGGAGGAATAATGGAAAAATTCCTTCGTATTTATAGAGATAGGGGACATAATTCACATGGATATAGTAAGTCTCGCTTGGGCTGCTTTAATGGTAGTCTTTACATTTTCCCTTTCACTCGTAGTGTGGGGAAGAAGTGGGCTCTAGAAGTACTACTAATTGAGTTGAGGAATCAAACCGTATCAATTGTTTTATAGATCGTTCTGCAACGCGTTTTGAACTATTTAAAATCAAAATCTCTGAATTTCGAATCCCATTGGACTCCAATGGAGTTATCTATGATATGAATCATACTCTTTCTCTCAAAGAGATATTTCAGTGATTCCCGTGTTTGTATTTCGAAAAGAAAGGGATTCCGATGATTGGAAATTTCTTCTAACCTAAAATTCTTCCGAAATTTTCTATTTCAATCAATGGAATGAGCTCTTACTATCTTTATAGATAGATACTGAGAAAGACTAGACTTTTTTTTATTTCTTTCCCTCTTTATTGTTCAAAGAAGAAGACGTTTTGTTAAGTGTATACGCACTTTCTATGAGAAATGATATAG